CCAGTTGCTTCTCGTGGATTTTCATAACTCTGTTGTGCAAAAATGGGATATGCGTGTGAAATAGATGGCCGAGTTATTACATATATAAATATAATGATCGATACGGAAATGGATCGAGTCATCTGTTCCTTTATCCAATAAAAGATATTTCTATTTTGCATGGTCCAATCATTGATCCCGAGAATTTCTACAATAAATTGGGTAGGTTGCTAGTAGAGTTTCCTATCCACGATTCTGCTATTTTACTGGAATCCAGGAGGAATTCCTGGATTGGTATAAATATAAAAAATGGGTAAGATTTTAAATGGTTTGTTTATGTACGAAGTAAAAAACATTATGATTAGATTCATATCAGTGGATCATTCTTTAGTCATTCATTGAATGATAAATCACTACAAGTGACGGAGATACACGATTTAAATAACGGAAGATCCAATATTTTAAAATTGTATCTAGAATGACTGGAAAGGTGGAAACAAGGCCAGATATAATTTGACTATTATGATAAAATCCAAAATCTTTGTAGACAGAGCCGATCATTAGTTCCCAACCGTGAGGCGAGTGGAATCCAATACATAAATCAGTTAATAAAAGAATAGAAAAAGCTTTTATTGTGTCGCTTAAGTTATAGATAAATTCCCGAACCCAAGAATTAATAATAACAAGTTCGTTATTACCCAGAATAGAATAACCACTTAGAATAGCGAAACTTATTATATTTGTCGAAAAGTGTAAAATGGTATGGATATGACCTTCATTGTACATCTTGACCAATTGTATCGTTTCTTTGTGTATTCCTATACCAAGCTTTTTTATATGTGTATCCGGGTAATCCTTTATAATTTCGTCCAAAATAAAGATTTCTTCTAATTCTATGAATTTCTCTAGAACATTCTTTTCTTGAATATCATTCAAAAAAACTTCAGATTGCCCAGCATTCCACCAATTAGTAACCAAAGATTCCAAACTTTTATTAAGTGAGATAGAAATCCACCAGGGCAAAAAGATTATAGATGTAAGATATAGGAGGGGTTTTAACGCTTTCTTTTTTAGCATTTTAAATCTGTGAATTGTTAATGAAACCAGCGGATTACTCGACTCTATCCAATCTGATATTTCCACGAAACGTGAGTTCTATAACAATGTATTGAATCCATAGACCTATTCCCCTTTTCAAATTAATTGGTTAGTCTTACTTAGTCCTTGGATCTGGAAACAATATATATATTTTTTATTATTTCTTCAGATGAATTCTATACCCATCTGCTTTTCCTCGAATGAGCACTCTGAAAAAACTAAGTTAAATTGTTATATACCAATAAATATAATTAATGAGGTCTTTACTCAATGCTGCGAAAGCATGCATTCTTCAATAAATTTCAAAATACTTCAATTGGTACGCGCAAAAAGTAGGCCAATTCCGCAGCCTTTTGTTCAATTTCTCGTGGAGTCAAATTCTCATCAGTACGAGTCAAAGGAACGGCACCCTGGCCCCTGATTTCCATATAAAGTACACGCCGAGGAGAAATACCTTCTTTAACCTCTATTCTAATGGACTGAATATCTTTCATAAGGAATCGAAGGAAGATGCGACGATTTCTTCCAGGGAATCCCCAACGAAAAATACACACTATTCCTTTTGTTCTATCGAATCTATCATAACCACTACCCACATTCCACGAAATTGTGCACCACAAATAGGAGCTAATGAACAGACCTGCGATCCCGTAGAAAGACATCACGATCCCTTGTGGAAAAAAAAGGATTTGCTGAGAAGGAAATAAGGATATCAGATTCCTACCAAGGTAACTAGAAGTTCCAACCAATAAGAATCCTAGTGAACCTAAAAAAAGGATACAGGCCCAACAGAAATTACTTGTTTTTCGAGAACCCGGTATAAGTTCTACCCATATACGTTCTGATCGCCAGTTCATACTAGATCCAGTTGTTTCAGTTTATTGGAATTGAGAGAATAACCCAAATGAATTTGACTTTATTTTTTTTGTTCCCGAAGTAACTCTCATCAACTAGCACTATTATTATGATTATTATGATGTGAACCCTTAGGAGTAATTCATCAAATCAGTTAGATATAAAAAAAATATCCCCTTCATGTGATCCTACTATGGATATCCATATAGATGATACTTTGACTTTCCATTTCATACATCTGTTGACCCATTTTCAAATAGATATAATGCATTTATCCATATATCATGTTTACACGTGCATAACAGCTCTTTCATTTGTGTTCGGAAGAAGACACATGTTGTACCATATTCCACTAAACAAATAGATAATCGGTATTAGGATCCAAGTTCGAGTCTTAAAATAAAAAAACGAGATTAGATATCCCAGCGAATCTAGACAATCTTGTTTTTTTGAACATGAAGAGATAGAGAAGCCATTGCAATTGCCGGAAATACTAGACCCACTAAAGGCACAAAAAAAGAGGGTAAGTTAAAAGTTGTCATAGAATGGATACCTCGATTTAATATTTGTACCTGTTATAAAGATATCTTATGATAAGTATACCTATTATCAGTATATAATAATAGGTATAGGTACAAGAAATTTAGAACTAAATAAGTGTACCTATTCACCTTTATATATTTATTATATATTGATATAATATATATTTATTATTATTGTTCTCTTATACTATACTTATCTTCTAATAAAGACAAAAAAAGTTTCTTACTAATTCTCAAGTCTAACAAATCCGATCCAACAGGGATTCCTAGCAAAAAATGAAAATTATCAGGGAATGAATATAGAAAAATAAATGCAAGATTACTATTGTCTATTTATTTTCTAAATTGTAATTGAATTATTCAATATATATTTTATAATATAAATATTTATAATATGTAACGTAATAAGGGAATGTTCATTTTTTTTTATTTTTATATTTATAGAGGTGATAATTAACTCCTTTATCCTGTTTGTTGGTAGAGTCTTCCTGATTAGTAATCAGGAATATAGGTAGAAATAAAATAGATCTGGAGGAAATAAGAAAAAGCGATTATCAACAATTTTTTCCTTTATTAGATCTTATGACCTCGAGTAAAACTCCATGCTTATTATGCTTATTATTTTTTAATTTAATTACTATAAACTAAATACTTGTGCACCTCAAAAAAATCTAAATAACTGAATTTAATGATCTACTTGATTGGATTTTAATTCAAGGGAAAGAAACCGTGAAGCTTAAATAACTCACTGAGAACACCTTTTAAAGGATTACGTGGTACGATTGGGTCGAATAAGCCCTTGTGGAATAAATACTCAGCTTCTTGTGAACCATCAGGTACTGTCTTATTCAATGTTTGTTCAATTACTCTTTTACCCGCAAATGCAATGTAGGCATTAGGTTCGGCAATAATGATATCTCCTAACATACCAAAACTGGCGGTCACTCCACCGGTTGTAGGAGATGTAAGGATTGATACGTAGAATAACTTTTTGTTTGATTGATAATCATATAAAGCTGAAGATATTTTAGCCATTTGCATCAAGCTCAAACTTCCTTCTTGCATGCGCGCTCCTCCGGAAGCACACACTATAATAAGAGGTAGAGATCCATTAGTAGCATATTCGATCAAACGGGTGATTTTCTCGCCTACTACGGATCCCATACTGCCCCCCATAAACTGAAAATCCATAATCCCAATTGCTATGGAAATACCGTTTAGTTGACCTATGCCTGTTTGAACAGCCTCGGTTAACCCTGTCTTTTTTTGATAAGAATCAATACGATCTTTATAAGGTTCCTCCTCCGAATGAAATTCAATGGGGTCCACGGAAACCATGTCCTCATCCATGGCACCCCAAGTTCCTGGATCAATCAAAAGTTCGATTCTTTCTGAACTACCCATTTTCAAATGATATCCACATTGTTCACAAATATTAAGTTTTAACCTAAAAAATTTCTTATAATTTAATCCATAACAATTTTCGCATTGAACCCACAAATGGCTGTATTTTTGACTTATATCGGGATCATTATATTTTCCTATCATATCGAAATCACTTGCATTTTCGCTAGTTTGTATAGTGAGACTCTCACTGTCAATACTATTTATGCTTTCACTACAAATGGAACGATAAATGTAACTCTTACTGTAATTGTCCCTACTGCTTGAAATGTGACTATCAATATTGATTTCAGAACGAAGATAATTCTCAATGCAACTAGTAATGTGATTATTCCAGTTATATTGAATATAATACATGGAATGATCGTAGTAGTAATTGTCACTCTTAGACCCATCATTCGGATAGCTGGAATTTAGATAACTAGAAAAAAAACTTTCCAGTTCACTCAGAAAAGAATGATCGTCTTCAATCTCAAAAATAAGATTTTCAATATCAAAATATATGGAAAAATTTTTACCATTACTATCCCTAACTAAAAAAGTGTCATCAGAGATCAAACTCCGAATGTCGCTGACACCAAATAAATGATCAACATTATTAGAAGAACTGTTACTATCAACCCAACCATCAATCATATTATTTATAACAGGGTCTTCACCCCCATGGGTATTTCCAAGGGGACAAATACCTTTTAGTGATTTACTTAACCCACACCTGTGCTCTAACTCCTCCTTAGACAACATCGAATTGAACCACCATTTTTCCATAGAGCCTTCCTGCCCCCTATTTGAATGAAAATACAATAGATGAATAATCATTCGATGAATAATCATTTGAATATTTCCTCTCGGAATAAACATATAGATCCAACCACTAGGTTTATTAACCAATAACGAGTAAGTGAAATGATTCTATTGTGAGAATCGCGGTATCACTTCACTATAGATGATGACACCCCTTCTTCGATTATAAATAGAAAGATAGGTTTCTCCCATGTCGTGTACAAATTTTCATCGAAAATATAAATATTTTTTCTCTCTTATTCGTATAATTTCGTACAAAAAAAGTTTATAGTGCAACACGGAACGAAAAGGACAATATACGGAGTGGGTAGAAGGCGT